TGTAAAAGAGAAATAAATTGAAATGTTTTTCATGATTTTATTGACCCGACAAGGAATTTTTTTAGGATATGCTCCTAATTGCATTTAATTCGAATCGAATGGATTTTAAATGGGTCTAGGTCCAATTAGTGGACCAATATAATATGGTTTTCTCTTTACCCAAAAGATTTACACCAAAGAAAAGGGTAATTTAGCTCAAAACTCAAATTATATTATTAGATTCCATTTTCAATCCAACTTTAATCGCACTTCTTGCCAACGAATCAACAGTTAATTGGAATTTCTAGTTATTAACTAAAAAAAAAAAAAGAAAGAACTCATTCCTGTAGATTAGATCAAATTGAACCTTACTAATTGGTGGAGATTCCTCTTTAATCAAAGGGTTTTAACATTTTTTTTTTTTATTTTTGAGGCGAATTCGAAATTGTTCGAATTGTATAATCGTTAATTACTGACATTGGTAAACGACCCAAAGCGATTTGATTATAATTCAATTCGTGACGATCATAAGTAGAAAGTTCATATTCTTCAGTCATTGATAAACAATTTGTTGGACAATACTCAACACAGTTACCACAAAAAATACAAATTCCGAAATCAATACTGTAATTAAGCAAGCGTTTCTTTCGTATACCAGTTTCCAATTTCCAATCAACAACAGGTAGATCTATAGGACATACACGAACACATACTTCACAAGCAATGCATTTATCAAATTCAAAATGGATTCGGCCGCGGAAACGCTCGGATGTAATTAATTTTTCATAAGGATATTGAATAGTTACAGGTAAACGATTTGCGTGGGATAAGGTAATGATGAACCCTTGACCAATGTACCTTGCAGCTCGTACTGTTTGTTGACCGTAATTCATGAACCCAGTTACCATAGGGAACATATCGTAAAGATCTATGAATAATTTTATGTTTGTTTCTTTCTCTTGTTTGCTATTTGAGAGAAGTCGTAAATCTAGAATATCCTATTCCTTTTTCTTTCCTTTACAATGAAAGGAGTTGGAAAGAAGTTGTTAATAATAGATTACCGAGAGAAATGGGTAAAAGAAATTTCCATCCAAGATTTAATAATTGGTCTATTCTTAGTCTAGGTAAAGTCCATCTTGTTGTGATAGAAATAAACAAGAACAAATAAGTTTTAGCTAATGTAATAAAAATACCAATTGTCGTTCCAAAGACGCTACCTACTTTATTTATTTCAGGAACGAATATGTAAGGAATAGAGATATTCCAACCTCCTAAGTAAAGAACTGTTACAAATAACGAAGAAACTAATAGATTTAGATAGGAAGCAACGTAAAATAACCCAAATTTGATACCCGAATATTCGGTTTGATAACCTGCCACTAATTCTTCCTCTGCTTCTGGTAAATCAAAAGGTAATCTCTCAGATTCTGCTAGGGAAGAAATTAGAAAAACGAAAAACCCTATAGGTTGACGCCACAAATTCCATCCCCAAAAACCATATTTGGACTGGGCCTCAACTATATCAACTGTACTTGAACTGTTAGATAATCATAGTCGATGATAACATCACTGTTCCCATCGCTATTCCAGAAACGTACGTGAGATTTTCACCTCATACGGCTCCTCGAGGGCCATCAATAAATCTAAGGACCGAATTGATATTATTTATATTGATATGTTTGTAGTATAATAAATAGATATGTTTGTAGTATAATAAATACTATATATCGATTCGAAATGAAATATATATTCTATATAGATAGAGTCAAAACCTATCAGAAGGTCCTGAATTAGACCAATGGAATTCTGTCTGCTATAATAATAACTAAAAAAGCACTTCTGAATTGATCTCATCCTTTAATAATTTGAATTTTTATTTGTTGAGTAATAACTTAATCCTTCAATAAAATACTCTTTGTAGAAATAGCAATAGATATTTCAACCCATTCTTTTTGATTACGAAAAAAAAATTATACATTAGTTCCTGAATAATGCCACGTTATCCCTATTAATAGAGGAAATAAGAAAAAGATCTTTTTTTTTTCGTTCCTATTCTTCTTTTTGAAAAAAAAATAAGGGGGGGTTTCAAAAAAAGGATTATTTCGTTCCTGATAGTCATTTTTGAATCTGTGGATAGGAGTATACTCTGAATCGGAATCGTGGGTAGTACTGCTTGATCATTTCTACTAACTTAAAGCCCCAATTACTATTCTTTTTATGTTATGTAAAAATTCCTTTTGGATAATTTACATAAAAAATCTCCATTACTAATCCTTTATGTATTTTGGTGTTCCTAACCATCCACTGATTTTTGCTCAATCACCCGTTATGGTAATACATAGAAACGATAGTGAAAACTCTATGTGGTTGATCTTTTGAGTTGAGCCCGCTTCAAGCCAGGATGACTAATCAACCAATCTTGGGGTAAAAGTCTTGCTTCTATTTACTTTTTTTTTTTTATTCTTGTACGTAGGAAATGAGACTCAATCTTTTTACTGCTAATTTATAAGCTGTTTTCTTTCACTCATACAACTATCTGATTTAGGTCATCGAACTGAATGATGAATAAAAAAAGGAGATATCTATTCAATTTCTTTTCGAAAAAGAAAGGAATAAAGAAAAGTTTCTGTTTTAACGAATCGCACGTAGAGATATTGATAACACACAAAGGGTTAATGGTATTTCATAACTAATCGATTGAGCAGCGGCTCGTAGACCACCTAAAAAAGAATATTTATTATTTGATCCATATCCTGACATAAGGAGTCCAATGGGAGCAATACTGGAAATGGCAATCCATAAAAAAACACCGATATTGAGATCAGATAAAACAAGGTGATAACTAAAAGGAATTACTGAATAACTTAGTAAAATTGATATAACTGCTATGGATGGTCCTATACTGAATAAACGAGTATCTCCTCTAGATGGAAAAAGATTCTCTTTGAAAATAAGTTTTGTCCCATCTGCTAAAGCTTGAAGAATTCCCCAAGGACCGGCGTATTCGGGACCAATACGTTGTTGTATTCCTGCAGATATTTCTCTTTCTAACCACACAATTATGAGTACACCTATTGTGATTCCCAATACAAGAGTCAAAATAGAGAAAAACATCCCTATGATTCCATAGACTTCTTTTAAAGATTCCAATCTAGAAAAAGAATTTATATCTTGTACTTCTGTTGTATCAATTATCATTTTAACGATCAACTTCTCCCATAATGATATCTATGCTACCTAGTATTGTCATAATATCGGCCAATTTCATTCTTTTAACTAACTGAGGAAGAATTTGCAAATTGATAAAACCAGGTGGACGAATTTTCCACCTCCAAGGAAAACCACTCTGATCTCCTATTAAAAAAATTCCCAATTCTCCCTTTGGGGCTTCAATTCTTACATAAAGTTCTTGCTTCGGTAATTCAAAAGTAGGAGAAGGTTTTTTACTAATGAATCGATATTCAAAATCATTCCATTCTGGATCCCTTTCTCTAGCAAAGAATCGGGTTTCTAAATTCTCATAGGGTCCCCCTGGAATTCCTTCCAGAGCTTGTTGAATAATTTTTATCGATTCCCTCATTTCAGCGATTCGGACTAAATAGCGAGCTAATGAATCTCCTTCTTTTTGCCAATGGATTTCCCAATCCAATTCGTCGTAACATTCATAATGATCAACTTTACGAAGATCCCATTGGATTCCGGAAGCTCGTAGCATTGGTCCCGATAAACCCCAATTTATTGCTTCTTCTGGACCAATAATGCCTACCCCCTCAACTCGTTCTAAAAAAATAGGATTTCGCATAATAAGTTTTTGATATTCAGAAACCGCTGTTAAAAAATAATCACAGAAATCCAAACATTTATCTATCCATCCATAAGGTAGATCGGCCGCTACTCCTCCGATACGAAAATAATTATGCATCATTCTCATACCGGTGGAAGTTTCGAATAGATCATATACTAATTCTCTTTCTCTGAAAATATAGAAAAAAGGAGTCTGTGCACCAATATCTGCCATAAAGGGGCCAAGCCATAACAGATGAGAAGCTATACGACTCAACTCTAACATAATTACTCTGATATAACTGGCTCTCTTAGGTACTTGAATGTTTCCCAACTGTTCTGGTCCATTTACGGTTATTGCTTCTGTGAACATAGTAGCTAAATAATCCCAACGTGTTACATAAGGCAGATATTGTATAACTGTTCGATTTTCCGCAATTTTTTCCATTCCTCTGTGTAAATAACCCAATATTGGTTCACAATCAATAACATCTTCGCCATCTAGAGTAAGGATGAGCCGAAGAACACCATGCATTGATGGGTGGTGAGGTCCCATATTGACTATCATGAGGTCTTTTCTTGTAGTTGTTACATTCATAGGTTATTCCTCGATTCATTCTTTCATGAATTGCTGAAAATGAAAAGAAGTTCATTAAAATTCAAGATCTAATAAAAAAATCAAATAATTCAAATTCCTTTTTCAATTAACGAGTTTTTGATTCCCGAATATCCAGCTGACTAATTAATTCTTTATAACGTACTCTATTTTTCTTTGACAAATAAGAGAGCAGTCGTTGGCGTTTTCCCAGGATTTTACGTAGACCTCTCTGAGATAAATAGTCTTTTCTGTGCAATTCCAAATGTGAAGTCAGTCTTCGTATCTTATTGGTGAAATGAAATACTTGAAATTCAACGGACCCCCTGTTTTCTTCTTTTTCTTCTTGTGAAATAACTGAAATGAATGAATTTTTTACCATAAAACGGATTTTCTATCCTCTTTTTTTTTAATGGATTTTACTGATCAGTAAGAATAATGCTAGTCATTTTAATTTTGTATACACAATAATCTTAATTTCTTTATGAACTCCTAATTTTATCAAATAAAATTAATCAATCCAATTTTCTTTTCAATTTTATTTGTATAGGAATAGGAATATGAAAATTCGTATAGGAATAGGAAAGGATGATATATTTCTACATTTAGAAAAGATACAAAATTTTGGATCTAATCTAATAATAAAATAAAAAATAAGAAGATTCCGTTAATCATTTATAGATCTATTGGATATTGATACATGCATTGAATTCGTAGTCATGTATCAGACTGGAAGGTAAGACAATACATGGGTGCAACTATTTGTTTCATATACCATACATATATGGTACAGAATATATATGAAAAACGCATCATTAACAAATTTGCAATCGTGGATACATATTTATCCTTATCATACTGAAGCGGCTCCCATTATTGGTATCAAACCAATATCGATTCATACAAGATAAATCTTCTAATCGAGAATTGGGCCAAAGAACGAACTTTAATTTAATTAGTTTCTTTTTATCAAAATGTTTTCTTTTATCCAAAACAAAGTTTTTTACGTTGTTGCAAAATACTGGATTTTTATGAATACCATCTCTCTTCCGTGAATTGAAACAAATTAGAATTCTTAATTCTTTACGTCCTTTAGTGGATAAAACTTTTTCGGGAACAAAGAACAAATCATAATGATTTTTGTATCTATTTTCAGCCATTCTTTGATGTCTTTCAATGGATTTATCCAAATTAATCGTAGCAATATAGCTTTTTTCTCGGTATCTTTGATTAATTTGGGGCTTACTCTTATGAACCAATGAAATATTTAGGCTTTTGTACATAAAAAATTGTCCGTCATTTTTTATAGACAAACGAACTGGTTCGATAATTAATATACCCTTTTTCATTAATTCTGTAAGAGTTAAATCCTTTTGAATCATCAGAATATCTAAACTCATTTCTCCCCTTTGAATAGAGGATATAGCAATTTCTCTTGGATTTATCAGTCTAAGTAGGAGACAATATACTTTGATATTATTGATCATTCTTTGATTTAAAGAATCATCCCATCTCAATTGAAAACGTAAATACCTTTTTAGGAAGAAATCAAGTTCTGCTTCCGTGTTGCTCTTATATTGCTTTTTCTTTATACGTTTTTTCATATCTGAGCTTGCATAATCTTCTTCAATAGCTTTTTCTTGGTTTGAGAGAAGTGATCCAAGGTTCGCTTGATTTTGTGCATCTGATTCAAGATTATCTCGACTTGCGGATTCTTTTTCTTCTTGATTTCGATTCTCTAATTCAATCGATTTTTTTTCATTCGAAAATAGAAAAAGATTCCTTTTGTTCTTTCTAGTGATGTTTTTATTTTCACTACCATTTTCATTAAAATTTAAAAGAAGTAGTTGGATTGGTATGATCCACGGTCTCATAATATATGTATTATAAAGCAGCACAAATTCTGGAAAGAACCAAAGTTTCAGATTCGATATGGGACGACTTAGTATTTCTTCATTCATTCCGATCCAATCAAAAAGGTCTTTTTTTTTGTTGGATGCCGTAATTCCTCTATTTTGGGAAATTTTAAGATAAAAAAGACCTTTTTGATCCATTTTATCAATTATTTGATAATTATTAATCCCAGTCTTAGTATTTTTATTACCATTGGTATCGATATCGATCCAGGACTCAATATCGACTTTATTTCGAAGACAAAAATCGAAAATTCTCCAATCAAAATATTTTCTATCTGTAAATTTATCCAGATTCATAATAGCATCATCTTCTAAATTAATAGGAATAATACCTCCTGTCATGTCAACGAATTTACCCTTTTTATATATCTTATTGTAATTATAACAAATCTCTTGTTTATTATTTAAACGTAATGGTGATACAGAAATATGTGAATCCTTCTTATTTTCATAATTAATCGATTTATATGAAAAAAGGTCATATTTATAGTATTGTTGAAAGTTATATTTTGAATTTGATTCAAAATCATTTAATTTTTTGTAATTAATTAATATTAATCGATCTTTTTCATCTGAATGCTTTTTGTTTAAATCTTTATTTTGCACTATACGGGTTTGATTGAATCTATTTCGCCATTTGTGTGGTACTAATCGATACCATCTAATCGGAGATAAATCATATTGATAATGAACCCTTAACCAGTTTTTCCATTGAATCATTTCCGAATTCCAAATATTTTTATGTTTTAATTCAGAATGAAAAATTCCTTGTGTTTCAAAATAATCCTTTATCTTATTCTTAAGAAAAAGAGATGTTCCGTGATATTGAAGGACATATCTTAACTTATACAAGTTACGAATTTGCGTTTGATATAATTGGTAAAATACATATGCTTGTGAGAATGAGGATAAAAAAATCTTTGATTTTTTATTACTAATATCCGAAATTGATTTTTTTATAGTCCAAATAAAACGAATTGTATTTTTATTTCTTTTATCAATTTTTTCTTTATTTCTTTCATTATTGTAAATGTATTTATCAATCATTTTTTTTGAATTATCAAAAAAAAGTTGTGTAGTGATCCTCGGAATATTAATGATACAGAGAAGGATATCTATGTATATCCTTTCAATTAAAAATTTGAAAAAAGAATATGATTTGTGGATTAATCGAACATTTCTTCTTTTGAATTTCTTTAATTTCTCCCAAATATTTTTTATTGATGCTAATAGTTTAGTAGGATAACTTCTTTTATTATAACTAATATTTATATTGATTTCCGGAGTTAAAAATCCTTTCTTCTTATCTTTTGTAATTTTTTCTATTTGATTCCTGATTGTGCTGGTTCTATCAGCCAGATCTTTCATTTTTTTTTCTGTCAAATTCATAAATAGAATTTGAATGGACGATTCATTAATCATCCCATTACTGATTATCCCATCTTTTTCTTTTTTAGTTTCACTCAATTCATATATTTCTCTTAATCCAAATAATTGAATTGGGTTTCTTTTTGAAAGTTCTTTTATTATTCCTTTTAAAAATAGAATGTTTTTCATGACCCATTTTTTCCTTTCTTTTGAAAGGTTTAAAAAAAAATGGATTCTTTCTTTTAAAACCTGTATAACTAAAAAAGAATTCTTTTGCAATTTGATAATTTTTTTTCTGAGTTCTTTAAAAATGGGTTCAAAAAATGAACGTTGTTTTCTGGGAGAACCAAAAGGAAGTTCAGTTTCCATTCCCCAAACTGTTAAAAAACAAAAATTGTTTTTTTGCCCTTTATTTCTCAGCGGATCTTTCTGGGGGGGTGACACCTTAGATCTGTGCCAAGGTTTAAGGCAAAAAGGAAATAGGATCTTTATCTGAATACCGTCTGTCAACCAATTTTTTGGAAATTCGGTTTCTGATAATTGAACACCATTATAGGTGCATTTAACATGCATTTCTCTATTCCAATCTTTTAAGTCCTCGGACCACTCGGGAAATTGAAATAATAACATACGGGCTATATTTTTAGCTATTATCAATGAAGGGAATAGAATATATTTTCTAAGAAAAGATTGGGTTACTAATAGGGATCCTCTTATTACTTGAGCAAATAAAATGCTATCCCAGGCTTCCGCTATTTCTATTTGTGCTTTCTCTTCTCTTTTGTATTCTTCTCTTTTTTCTTCCTCTTTTTTTTTATCACTTTCTTTTGTCTTTTCCTCCGTATAATCCGAAATTCTTAATTCTGTTGTTTTTTTATACATCCATTTTTTCAAAATGAATTTTATCATCCCGGAGATATCAAAAGAAAAAAGGGGTTTGTCTATTCTGTCCAAAAAAAGAGTAGAATGCACATTTGCTTGAAACAATTCACAAGTAACTGTTTTACGTCTTTGAGCACGCATAGAGCCTTTGATTATGTCTCGACGAAAATCCGATTGTTGTGAATAACGTATCAAAGCCACTTCGTCGGCTTGATCAGGATTATTAGTATTTTTGCTATTAGCATCAGTATTTTGATGGTTATCAGTAAAAATCACTACACGTTTGGCTTTTCTGGAACGAATCTGATGATCCTCTGCCACGTTTTCTTCGTTTTCTCCCTCCTGTTGTTCCAAATCGTTGATTAATTTGTATGACCACGGAGGAACTTTTTTACTTATTTCTTTTATTCCAATAGATTTTTTTTTAATTCTTTTAGTCTTGGGCTCGGTTATAACTGCGTTGAAGAAAATTTTCAAAATTTTTATTTGATCTTCTGAATTAATTCTTCCTTGTTCAGTTTCTGGAAATGGAAATAAATAAAGTTTTTTTTCTTTTGATAATGAATTTCTATCAAATGCATCTATTTGTTTTTCCAAGTTTTTCTGATCAGTATTAAAAAGTATAACATGAATCTTATTTATCCAACCTGTCTCGATGTAATTTTTTATAGAAATTTTATTTAGGATTGGGGATGAAAAAAAAAATTTGACCCTTCCACGACAGGGCCCTTTCAAAAAAGGATCATATATTTTAGGCAAGTATTCTTTTTTATTTTCATCATTACACAATCTAGTTCTTTTTTCGAGTACATCTAGAGTAATGGATCCTTTATTTCGAGTTTCCGTTCGATTTCTAAATTCTTTGCTCAAGTTGTTCTTTTTTTGTTCATTGGTATAAATCCAATGATCATACAATTCATCAGAGGGTAGTTTTTCTCTTGTCAACAAAGAAATTTTTTTTTGTATCATTTCCAAGAAAGTTGACAAACTGGGGGGGTACGCAAAAGATATTCTTTCTTTTCCATTGTTTCGACATGTATAAAAAAAATATTGTGACATTTCATTTCTTACGGCATTTTCAAATTGATTGTTTTTTATATATCGCAATGGACGATTCCATCGTTTATAGTCGAAAAGAAGAGTTACAAGAGGTTTTTCAAACCATAATAAAAATGGATCTTCTTGAAATATTTCTAATTTCGAATTCTCTTTATTTTTATTCCGATCCATATAAGAAGTTTTATAAACTTGGCTATCTTTATAGAATGTCTCTTGAAAGTTGAATTCATCCCTTGTTTTTTCCTTTCCATTCACTCGGATCTCTTCTCTTTCATCGATTTTGTCCGGATCCTCCTTTTCTTCCGAAAAAAGGGAAGGAGAAAGATCTTCTTCAATGGATCCCTCTTGTTCCTGTTTAGTCCCCTTCGTTTCGAAAGTTGTTTCTATTTCTACATCTGTTTCTTCCTCGCTTTCCCCC